AAAAATAATAAAACAAGTTCGAATCCTAAAAGATTCGAATCACTAAAAAAGATTTGGCAAATATTAAAAGGAAGATATATTCAATTAATATTAATCCGTAAATTATATCTTTTTATAAGATTTTTCACTCAAAAAATATACATAAAAGTCCTTCTACCTTTCTTTCTTATTGTCATAAAAAGGATAGAACAAAAGGTAATGGAAAAGGTAATTGTTCTTGAATCAATAATCAAAATTTTGGATAAATTGATTTCCATTTCCAAGAAAAAAAGAAATAAAAAAAAAAGACTTTATTTCGACTATCAAAAAATCACTTTATAATCTTTTGAATAAAGCAGAATTTTTGTGACTTATCCTCTTTGTCACAAGCATATGTGTTTTACAAATTATCATAAACCCAAGTTCTTAATTTATCTAAATTAATATCTAGTATCTATCTTCAATATCACGGAACATCTTTTTTTCTTAAGACTTCAATAAAAGATTATTTTGGAACACAAGGAATAATTCATTCTGAATTAAGACATAAGAAACTTAGGAATTCTGGACTAAATCAATGGAAAAACTGGTTAAGAGGTCATTATCAATACGATTTATCTAAGAGTGAGGGGTCTAGATTAAGAGTACAAAAATGGCGAAATCAATGTCGTACAATTCAAAATAAAGATTTGACCAAAGCAGATTCATATGAAAAAGACCAACTAATTCATTATTAAAAACAAAATGATTACGAAGTATATTTATTATCAAATCAAGAAGATAATTTTCAAAAAAACGACTATAGATATAATCTTTTATCTTATCGATCTATTTATTATGAAAATAAGAGGGACCCATATATTTTATTTATGGATCACCATTCGAAACAAATAAGAATCTAAAACTTTTTTTTCATTACGTTTTTTTTGATATACTAGACGGAGTATTTTTGGTACCTATCTATGATTTACTAGAAGAGGTTGTCCCCGATTATACTCTAGGAAAAACTAAGATTATGGATATGAAAGAAACTCCGTATAAAAGAAGTACGGACAGAAGATATTTCGATTGGGAGATTATCAATTTATCTTTTTAAAAGGAACTCTATATTCAGGCCTGGATCAACGGAGATATTCCTATCGATATAGAAGAGTATCGAATATTCGAGTTTCACAGAGAGACGGACTATATAAAACCAAGCGCGGATAGCAAATATCGCGATTTGGGCATTTTGGATTTATCTGTTCAAAAAAAACCGATCTTGAGGCCTGGATCAAGGACGATTTCAACAATTTCAACAATAATAAAAATGCTAAGACCGGAACTAATAATTATCAATTAATTGATAGAAAAAGTTTTTTTTATCCTAAGATTTGTCAAGATCAAAACCTCAATTATATTGCGTTTTCGGAATCTAAATCGAAACCGATGGTTTTAAATTCACACAAAGCAAAACACAACTTTTGGTGGGATTGGATGGAAATGAATGAAGATACTCCTATATCGAATCTGGAACCTTGGTTCTTCCCACAATTGGTACTATTTTTTAATGCATATAAACCTAAGTCGTGGTTTATACCAAGCAAATTGCTTTTGTTGACTTTTCCTTTTTATAGAAACAAAAGGGGATCTTATAGAAAAACGAAATATAAAAATCTTAAAAAGAGAAAGAAAGAGGAAGAAAAAACGAAAAAGGAAAAACCACTAGCGGGGGACGCTACGTTTTTTTCCTTCATGCGTAGGTCAAGAAATTGTATAAAGGAAACCGAATACGATAAATATACTCGAAAATTTCTTAGAGAAAGTTTAAATGATGTACCAACCCCCAAAAAATTTGCTGATAAGTACAGGTACAAGATAGGCCGAGAGAACTTGAAAAGGAAAGAGATCCTGCAAGAGTTGTTCTTTTTTCAAAGGCACCCAACTGTTCTCGAGGAATACGTAGGGCTAAGAACTATGTTCGCATATAATACGCTGTTTAAGCTGAAAGATCCACTGGACTTTTTTCATACGCTATTGAAAGGAAAAAAATCAATGTGAAGGAACTAACGCGACCGCAGAGCGAGGGTATTAAAATCTGGAGTAAGCGGGGGCTGATGTGTGTCGAACCCCTTCGTCTGTCTGTAACAAATAATAGCCAGTTTATTATGTATCAAATCATAGCTAGTTAATTACTTCATAGGAGTAAGCGGCAAACTAATGAAAGATACCAAGAGAAACCATATTATTCCGATGACTCGAATGATTTGTATTATTTGAAGAAGATAATTAAATGCCGTTATCGAAGACAAACGGGGAATCTCTACATCAATCATTATGATTTCCTTATTCCTGAAAATTTTTTATCGTCTAGACGTCGTAGAGAATTGAGAATTCGAAATTGTTTCTATTTAAAAACTGGGCTGGGTATAGTGTGGATAGAAATCTAATATTTAGCAATGAGAGCAAGGGAGAATATTGTGGTCAATATAGAGATCAAGTCCTAAAATGCAAATTTTTTCTTTGGCCTAATTATCGATTC